AATTTTTTGATCTGTATCTTCAATTTTTGGAAAGTTAGAAAGTTCTTCGGGTAAACCCTGATCGATGAACCTGCAAAATCCTTCAAATTGGATCTGATGAAACCCAGGTATTGTAAACATTCCCTCATTTCTATCTCGGAGCATTTTTATTTAATTTCCCATTTATCAAAAATCATATTACATTATTGGCGTAGTCTTCATCGAATTAGATAGATGATCTAGCAATGATGGAATTGATCGTCTATTTACGATTCCGGAATAACATGAAATTTGAAGCCAATTGATGTAAGTTCTTTCTAAGAGGTGGAATAGAATAACAACCCCTTTACATACAAGGGAATGAGTATGTGGTGGGGCGAAAGGGTTTCAACCCCGGTACCTCTAAATGTTACCGGCAATCTACCACGGAACGCCCCCGACTTTCATGCTGATTTTTTTGATCTCATTTTTCTTATGAGAAAATATAATTACGCCATTGATTTACTTGTTATTTATGTCGATATTTTATTTTCTTTACCCTCGCGACCAGATAGTCTGCGCGATATTTTTGATATTTCGCATCGCACGCGTCTAGTACTTCGAGCATGCGTAGAAATTCCATACGTACTCGCAGCCAGGCATGTACATGTGGTACATATTCTCGAATGGCGTATGGTTTGTTTCTTAGGTTGGTTCGTAGAGCGTCTCGTATAGATTCGCGAGCGACCAAATCTAAGTTGGAAGCGGGGTCGGAAAACGGTTCCTCACCTTCGAAGAGGAAACGTTTCCAGGCGCCAGACCAAAACCCAACCCTGATATCATACTGCGTTTCATCCGTTCTCTCGAGCAGCGCGCATTGAAGTTCGGCCCAAAGACAAGCTTTTGTTGCGCTAATAGAGTTTGCATTTCGAAATTTTTTTTCTTTTCGAAAGCCAGTTGGCTCCTTCGGCTTTGGCAAAGTCGATGATACTCCCCGAGGCGGCGCCATTCCGCGACGCGTATTTTTTCAAGAGAGTAGATACGATCCCGCGACGCCCCATTGCAAGGCAGATTAAGCAAAACATTTCGTAGACGTCCCTGTCGTTGTTATCCGAGGGTAGTATCCCCCCTTTAGTATAACAAAGGTATTTCCTTTTCGGTAGATGCAGAGGCCCATTATAGAGCGAAATGCACTTACCCAGTTGTACCAAAATTTCCAATGTAGTTCGAAATCCAGAATAGAGTCCGACCCCAACGACCGAATCGGTTCTCTTCATAAACAAGTTGGAATTCATAATCCCCTCCCTGGGTTTTTTGATTATTTCAAATTGTCGATTGCATGTGTTAAGCATGCCGCCAGCGTTCATCCTGAGCCAGGATCGAACTCTCCATGAGATTCATAGTTGCATTACTTATAGCTTCCTTTTATATTGTCTATTAATGGCCAATTTTTTATATATTATATTATATATATGTTGTAATTAAATATACATGCGTGAGGTGCGGTAATAGGTGCGATATTAGCAAGTTTCATTAGTCATTCCCTATCTAAAACAACTAGCACAACTTTTCAACGTCCATGGGGACTTATTTTCCCGGTAAAATTCTCGACTCCATCTGACCAGTTCCGGGTTCGAATCCCCAGCAACCCTTTGTTCAAAAAATCCTCTGTAGAGAAGAGAGACATTTTTACCTATTTTTTCTTCAATGAAAATTGAAGTGTGATAATTTACTGATAATTCTATGATTCCGTTCTGGAGTTTAGAGGGACTAATATATGTTATAACGCTCTATAGTCCCTGTAGGTAAGATATGTTATAAAAATCTATAGTTCCTATGAAAAATGTTCATTAGGTTTTTGGATGATTTTGGCGGCATGGCCGAGCGGTAAGGCGGGGGACTGCAAATCCTTTTTCCCCAGTTCAAATCTGGGTGTCGCCTGACTATTTGACATAGATAGCGATCGATCTAGATTATACTTTATTAATCTAAAAAAGTAAAAAAAGAGTGGGCCTTAGTATTTCTAGCCTATTTTACTTGTCTTTAGTCTTTGCCGATTCGAAATCATAGAGGAATTTTTTAGAAGTGGATTTATGAAATTGGTTCCTCAACAGTCTTCGGTGAGAATCCCTTTTTGACTCTGCACCATTGATTCCACTATTATTAGGGAGCAATAATCGAATAATTCTATCATAGAGATAGGGGACATAATTCACATGGAGCTAGTAAGTCTCGCTTGGGCTGCTTTAATGGTAGTTTTTTCATTTTCCCTTTCACTTGTAGTCTGGGGAAGAAGTGGTCTCTAGAAGTACTACTAATTGAGTTGAGGAATCAAACTGGATCAATTCTTTTAGAAATCGTTCAAAATGCATTGTAGAACGATTTACTATCAAGATCTCTTCATTTTCAAATTGCATTGAATTCTAGTGAAGGAATGTATTCTATACAAGTAAAACGCTTCTTTCCGATTGATCGGAACAAATAGATGTATCAAAGAAATCGAAGTGGGCCCTCTGTCAATTCCAGATAGAAAATGAATATAAATATTTACCATGAAGATAATATGGTAGATTGATCCAGAGTAAACCTCTAGCTTTATTAGAACCACTAAGATACAGTCCGGTAAGAAAGAACTCAATGAATCTTTCTTACCCTACTCTCAGATCTCAGAGAAGACTGCCGATTCGAGCCCGTCCATTTCATTTATTCATTAGAATACGAAAAATGAGAATTCCTTTCATTTGATCTTATCAATAGTTGATAAGATCAAGTTTCATTCAAAATAATTAATTATTTTGACTAACTGTTTTTACATAAATAATAAGTAGAAAAGCAGTAGGAACTAAAATGAAGAGTGCAGTAGCAATAAATGCCAGAATATTGACTTCCATAATCTCATCCCTTTTTCTTTCACAATAACTCGGGATTTAATCCCCTAGAGAAAATAAATCTTGCACATGTAACTTCACTGAATGAATAACCTCTCGACGAGATTGACTCGGATCAATAGCATGAATAAGACTATCTAAGCGATCAAATCCATTCGTCGTCGAAAATTGAATAGTATAACCTAGGGAGATCTTTTATCCATACCGAATCCAAAACAAGATTCCCGACCCAATCAAAAATTCCTTTAGTTAGCATTATGTAGCATTCTTTTCTCTTGTTTAGTTTCTATAACCTATCTTAGGTCTCCCTTGTACAATCATCAACTAGCGTATCATCTCACCACCCATCCCTTTCCATTAGTTACAAACAACAAGACAAGCAAAGCGGAAAAAGATAAGCTCTAAACGCCGTTTTTTAATGATCTCATTTTCTTTGGAAGACAAAGAAATGGGATAAAGGAAATGGGATAAAGCTGAGTCTCGGGAAAAAGATGGAATATTTCAGGAAATTCACTATTTTCGTTATTTTCATTTTAGTGTAGGGTTTGTTCTTTCTTCGACAGGACCCTGAAAAAATAGAAAAACTAGTAAGGAAAAAGGATTCAATTCCATTATCAAAAGCTCAGTGTCCAATTTGAATCCAATTGATTTGTAACCTTCCTATTTAGTAATTAGGCTTACATAAACAAAAAAGAGCCAGAAGGGGAGATTTTGTTAAATTCAGTTTGTATTATACAAGAAACGAATTCCATCTGTGGAGATGCGCCCGAGAAAGAGATCGGACTTTGTTTCCTTACATGAATGGGGATCAATCCAAAAAGCAGACTCAACTCAGTATCTCTTGGAATACTTACTCTAAGAATAATGCTACCAACCAATCATTGGACTAATCTACATTTGTCTTTCTCCAATCAATCAGTCCTCGTTGAAGTGACGAGAACTCCGAACCGAATCCCCTTACATGTTGTCCCAAGGCCCCACGTTCCGAGAAAGAGGAGCGGCGGATTGGTGTACTTATTCGATTCGTCGGGACTGACGGGGCTCGAACCCGCAGCTTCCGCCTTGACAGGGCGGTGCTCTGACCAATTGAACTACAATCCCAGGGAACTAAGGGATCTAGCAGAAAATGTGATTCTTTTTTATTCCCCCTATCAGGTATTTCTGAAGAAGAAGGGGGTTCTACCATGAGATGGTAGATTGGTGAATTGTTGGGTCGAGCTGGATTTGAACCAGCGTAGACATATTGCCAACGAATTTACAGTCCGTCCCCATTAACCGCTCGGGCATCGACCCAGGAAGAATCAATTTTAGGTGTATTGGTAATCCCTGACCAACTTCTTTTCGTAGTACCCTACCCCCAGGGGAAGTCGAATCCCCGTTGCCTCCTTGAAAGAGAGATGTCCTGAACCACTAGACGATGGGGGCATGCTTGCTCAACCGCTATGATACTTCGTATATGGATACTTAGTATATGAACGATTTTTGGAAATTGTCAATATAATAGGTATGAAGAGATCCGAATTCTCCTTCAGTTTTTTACGATTTCCTATTCATTTTGGATTCGTCATTCCTATTCATGTTTCATTCATTCGATTCTCCATTTTATTTGTCTATAGAAATCTAGCTTCTATGAATTTTCTACTAAAAAAAAGACAAAAATTGCACGAATACAAAAAGAAAGATAGGCTTCTTTGAGGGAGTGATTGGTCCGTCCGAAAAGAAAGAGTCAAGGGGCGGCTGAAATTGCATTTTTTACGCTCTCATTGGTAAGATGAGATATCCCTAGCGCTCTTTCCCATTAAGCTAGGAAATGAACAAACAAGAAATCTGGGAATGGGGATTCAAGAAGTTATTGAAAATTCCTTTTTCTCTAAGAATTGAGTTCGGGGACCAGTAGAATCTAGTCCACATATGATTCAAAAAATATCTGGAATCTATGGGGAATTAGGCGGTGGGCATGGATCAATCAAGTTAAGTTCGTTCTGATGGGGATCCAGTCAATACAAGAAAAGCAATTCACGAAAGTTGGTTTTGAAACAGCCTTGCCTTTTATCCTAGACTTGCTAGTTAAGAATAAGCCACTTGCCGCTATAAGTTTACTGTATGGACTTATCTAACTAGACTTCGCTATATAAAATCTATTTATCTACATAT